AGGACGGAGCTTGTCGATACTTGATTTATAGAATACATAGTTCTATAAAAGACTGTAAGTTGTTTTCTCAAAATCGGGTTCTGTTTGGGTTCTGGGTAGCGGCCCAAACAGATATACCAATAGGGATGAGGTAAGGCTTACTTATTAATTCCAGAACTACGAAAGTAAGAGGTCAGAAATCTTGGTATCCAAAGGTTCCTAAAGGACATTCCATTTTTGCTCCTAGGATTGAAGAAAAGATTATACGAAAGACTATCAAGACTTCCTAATTATCTTACACTACCTACCCTAACGTAGGGTCTACTGACTCTGTCTGGAATTAGATTGGATAGACTGATGGGAAATCAATTTAGGAGTTGTGGAAAGGACTGAAGATACTTTGTATCCATACTTACGAGAGACTCCGAGTACTCAAACATTCAATCAGGATGGTTGGTCGGCTCTTATCTTATAGAATAACAGAGTCAAAGTAAAAAAAAAAAAAAAAGATTTCTTTGGTCGTGTAAGGAGATTACAAAAAAAATGTATGTAATAATGGTAGTGATGTCTCCCCATTCTTTCACAGAAAGAAAGACAGTAAGGCTTAGATCAAATAGGAAATGTAGGTATCCAATAGATAGTTATCTATCTTGATGGTATATTTTTTTTTTATTTTTGCTTATGAAAGAAAGGTAACAAAACAAACAATAGGTCTTACTATTCCCACATGTTCCATTAGGAGCATTACTTTGCAATTTGCAAGGAAAAGGTGTGTGTATCATATTTTTACTTAATACTTCCCAATTCTACCAGAAATCCTATAAAGAATCTGTTACGAGTGGATTCATTGAATTGGTTCATCAATAGCCTTAAGTCAGAATCCTATTTTGACTCTGCGCCATTGATTCTACTATGATTATTGATCAATAATGGAATAATTCCTTCATAGAAATAGGAGATATAATTCACATGGATATAGTAAGTCTCGCTTGGGCTGCTTTAATGGTAGTCTTTACATTTTCCCTTTCACTCGTAGTATGGGGAAGGAGTGGACTCTAGGTATATTAATAATTGATTGAGTAATCGATTGAGTAATCGATTGAGTAATCGATTGAGTAATCGAATTGTATCAATTGTTTAATTGATCATTTTGCATTGATCGTTTTTCGAAGCTTTATTTTTAAAAAGCTTGTCTCTCTTTCAAAATTATACTGGAAAGACAATAATGAATAATAACCATTCGATCAAACAACGAATGATTCCTATAGTTTAGTTGTATTTCAAAACTCAAATCTACGCATGATAGGAAATTTTTTCCAACCGAATTCCTCCTAAATATTCTGTTTGGATAAACCTGTTCTTACCAGAATTATGGATATTACAACGAGAAAAAACCAATCCCTAGTTTTTTCTTTATTTGTTTCTCTCTTTCTTTACTTTCACTGTTCTAAGAACAAATCGTTCTGCTATTAGATTACGACGATACTTACTTTCTACTGGAAGTGACTAGTGGTTGTCCAAAGAGGTTCTACACATAATAAAATTAGATCTTTCTTCCGCTGAGTGATCCACCACATATCATACATTTAACATTTTAGACTCCTAGAGATTTTTTTATGCTTTTTTGACTCATCTCATGTCATGTTTAAGCATGAAAAATGGTCCGAGTCCCCTTTACTAATCTACTTCCTTTCAAAATCTGAAGAAGTTACCATAGAACTTCGTAAATGATCTGTTAATGGCTCAATCAATGACTTCTTGGGATGGGAAATCAAAAAAATTCCTTGGTTTTGTTTTCTTTTGCTATAGTATAGGAATATACTATTCTTCCTCTATTGATTCTTTTGATGGATCCCGGAACCTATATATAAAATTATAAGAAACCTAGGAATTAGAAGAATTGGCCTTCGATTATTTTGGGTTGATCGAAATCGAGTGGATGTAGCGAAAAAAAGAAATAGAATTAGACTGCTATTTCGATGTACTAGTCTACTATTTAGATTAGATGTACATCTAATACATCATATACATACATATTGTAAATTGATCTATATAAACCCTCCATTTAGATAAAGTCTATATCTGTATACAATACAACTTTATATGATAATATCATTGTATACAATATTAGATAATATAAAATACTCTAAAGTGTGGTAGAAAGGACTATATATAGTCCTTTCTACCACACTTTATGATTCCAACCAGATCATTTCATTTAAGACTTGGAATTTTCTTTTAATTTTAATCCCTTTCTTTCATTTCTTCAATCATTGAAAAAAGGATTGATAAGAACTAATAATTCAGATTCAAATTAATCATTTTGACTGACTGTTTTTACGTAGATAATAAGTAAAAAAGCAGTAGGAACTAGAATGAACAGTGCAGTAGCAATAAATGCGAGAATATTGACTTCCATAATTTCATTATTTATTTATTTTTTTCTTCGCAATAACTCGGGATGTAATCCCATAGAGATGAGAAATTTAACTCCTGTAAATTCATTGGGATGAATTGATCCTGATGATACTGAATAGGATCAATATTATGAATAACAATATCTGATCTATCAAATCGATTCATCGTCGAGAATTGAATAGTATAACATGGGAAGATCCTTTATCCATACTAATTACGAAATGGGATTTTTTATTGGATCAGGAATCCCATTGGATTTTTCATCCTCTTCCACTTTTTCTTTTCTATAACCTACTGTCTTCCTTATCTTATACAACTCTCCTTCCTGTGTATTATACTTACAATTATGAGGTATTATATGACCGGTATTCTATGGGTCACACACAGACCCAAACGAGGTGAGATGGAAAAAAAGGGATTAAATAAAAAAGATCAAATATTCCAACAAATTTACTGAAAAGGGTCCTTGCTCGGTCTTTTCTTTTATTTTATTAGTATCCTCTTTCTTGTATTTATTTGTACTGGAATGCATACATCAAAAATGATGTCTGCAATTTGAATGAGAATGAGATAGATTGTTTACAATTAGTCATTGAGGATACACAAACAAAGTCAGAACTAGAAAAGGTGTGGTTTAACCTGAAAAGTACTCTGTCGGGGTAATTATGTTAAGTTCATTGTCCATCGTACAATAAACGAATACCATTTTTGTATGTACTCCCGGTAAAATAGGATCACTCTACTCCATTTCATTGATCAAGAACAATCGAAAAAGAAAGTAAGACGAGGATGGTATCTCTAAAAATACTGAATATAGTAATACCACCAATTGTACTAATGTACATATGATATGTCTCTCCTTTATCAATCGGGAGTAGTGGAAAGATTTGAAATTCCCGTATCCATATTTGTGTGATGATAAATGCGAAATAAAAAACAAAAGAAATAAGGATCCCCACTGGGGATTAGATCTTGCTTCCTGTCCCCCTTTTCCGTGAAAAGAGAGAGATAAATTGATAAATTCACCGGATCCTAGTTCGGGACTGACGGGGCTCGAACCCGCAGCTTCCGCCTTGACAGGGCGGTGCTCTGACCAATTGAACTACAATCCCAGCGAAGTGTATGGCATACATATTCTTAATCTTACATATTCTTAATGTAATCATAAGAACATTCTAGTCCTAGTCGTCGTATTGTAAGAAAGACAGGAATGATATACTGATATCATATCCACATATAATATGGGCTATAGTGAGAGTGACACAGATTACTAGTAACCAATAATTATTTTACGGCCAAAAGTGGATAATCAATCAGAAAAAAGAACTAAACTTTTTTGTTTGCTTTTCATGATACTTTACTTAATTAAGTAAAGTATCATGAATTAGATCCTTAGAAAGATCAGAAAGAGAAAAATAGGGATAGAGAAAAAAAATTGATTCTTTCTCTTTATTTCTACGGATTAGGCATTTCCATTTATGGAAGACAAATTGGTTATATCATATTCATGGAGCGGTGAATTATTGGGCCGAGCTGGATTTGAACCAGCGTAGACATATTGCCAACGAATTTACAGTCCGTCCCCATTAACCACTCGGGCATCGACCCAGGAAGAATTCATTCTAGGCTTATCGATAATCTATGATCAACTTCCTTTCATAGTACCCTACCCCCAGGGGAAGTCGAATCCCCGCTGCCTCCTTGAAAGAGAGATGTCCTGAACCACTAGACGATAGGGGCATATACGCCCGACCATCATCATACTATGATAATAGTATGAGCAGTTTTTTGGAATTGTCAATATAGTCTAATGGTATGACTAGATCCAAAAAATCTTTCCTACTTTCTTTTATGTTATGATTTTTTAGAATTTTTTTCAAAAATTCTAAATAATAATCTTATTTTGGAGTAAATCCAATTTATTGTTCCTGAATGAACTCCTATGCATATACGTATATATTATGTACATATAGTACATATATACATATATGCAGTAGACTCATAATGAAAAAAAAAATGGCTAATTCATGAATTGAATAAAACGGCCCTTTTAACTCAGTGGTAGAGTAACGCCATGGTAAGGCGTAAGTCATCGGTTCAAATCTGATAAAGGGCTTTTTTTTCCACTAAACTCAAGTTTTAGCCTTCGTTTTTCAGCGGAAAATATCTCTATTATTTTTTCTAAAAAGAAAAGGATAACCACCATTATAACGAATTCTTATTATTCTGACTTTGAGTTAGGAAGTTGAACATTTATTGATTAGCAAAATGAATAATTGCACGTATTAGGAGTAGTCCACCTGTAGTGACATAGTAGTCCTCCTCATGTCTCATTATTCACAAATTTTTTGTCCTGGGACATAACAGAAATATTCTATAATACTCTATATATACAATTCCTATTATTAATCGACAAACCAAGGTGTTCTTATTTCTCCAATGTTCTTATAACACCCACTATCAAATTCTAAATAAAGAAAAAGTAAGTGGACCTGACCCATTGAATGATGACTATATCAGCTATTCTGATATTTAAATTCGATATAGATTAAATTGTATAAGCAGATTTATTTTTATTTACTTAGACCACGCAAAGCAAGAAT